CCTCTAATGGAAAAATAAAATTTGATGAGGATTTGGTTCATCCCACACGTACCCGTCATGGGCATCCTGCTTTTCTATGTTTTATAGACTTGTATGTAACTATTGAGAGTCGAGATATTCTACATAATGTGAATATTCCAACAAAAAGTTTGATTTTAGTTCAAAATGATCAATATGTAGAATCAGAACAAGTGATTGCCGAGATTCGTACCGGAACGTCCACTTTTCATTTTAAAGAGAGAGTTCAAAAACATATTTATTCTGAGTCAGAAGGAGAAATGCACTGGAGTACTGATGGCTATCATGCGACCGAATATCCATATAGTAATGTTCATTTATTACCAAAAACAAGTCATTTATGGATATTAGCAGGAGGTCTATGCAGATCCAATATAGTGTCTTTTTCACTCCACAAGAATCAAGATCAAATGAATGCTAATTCTTTTTCTCTCGAAGAAAGATATATCTTTGATCTCTCACTGACTAATGATCAAGTAAGACATAAATTGTTGGATACTTTTGGTAAAAAATATAGGGAAATTTTTGACTATTCAAAACCTTATCGAATCATATCCAAGGGTCATTGGAATCTCATAGAGCCTTCTACTTATATTCGTCAAGAGAATTCCTTGGCGAAAAAGCGAAGAAATAGATTCGTTATTCCCTTACAATATGATCAAGAACAAGAAAAGAAACTAATACCCTGTTTTGGTATTTCGATTAAAATACCTATAAATGGTATTTTACGTAGAAATAGTATTCTTGCTTATTTTGATGATCCGCGATACAGAAGAAGCAGTTCGGGAATTACTAAATATGGGATTGTTGAAGTAGATTCAATCGTAAAAAAAGAGGATTTGATTGAGTATCGAGGAGCAAAAGAATTTAGTCCGAAATACCAAATGCAAATGAAAGTAGATCGGTTTTTTTTTATTCCCGAGGAAGTGCATATCTTACCCGGATCTTCGCCCATAATGGTCCGGAACAATAGTATCATTGGAGTAGATACACGACTTGCTTTAAATATAAATACAAGAAGTCGAGTAGGTGGATTAGTCCGAGTGGAGAGAAAAAAAAAAAGTATGGAACTTCAAATATTTTCTGGAGATATTCATTTTTCTGGAGAGGTGGATAAAATATCTAGGCACAGTGGCATTTTGATACCACCAGGAATGGAAAAAAAAAATTCTAAAGGATCAAAAAAATTGAAAAATTGGATCTATGTCCAACGGATTACACCTACCAAAAAAAAGTATTTTGTTTTGGTTCGGCCCGTAGTCACATATGAAATAGCTGATGGGATAAATTTAGCAACACTTTTCTCTCAGGATCTCTTGCAGGAAAAGGATAATGTCCAACTTCGAATTGTCAATTATATACTTTATGGAAATGGCAAGTCAATTCGAGGAATTTCTCACACAAGTATTCAATTAGTTCGGGCTTGCTTAGTATTGACTTGGGACCAAGAAAAAAAGAATTCTATAAAAGAAGAGGTTCATGCTTCTTTTGTTGAAATAAGGGCAAATGATCTGCTTCGTGATTTCATCCGAATTGAGTTAGTAAAGTCCACTATTTCGTATACCGAAAAAAGGTATGATACGGCAGGTTCGGGATTTATTTCCAATAATGAATTAGATCGTACCCATAGAAATCCTTTTGATTCCAAGGCGAAGATTCAATCATTTCCCCAACATAAGGGAACTCTTGGTACGTTGTTGAATCAAAATAAGGAATGCCAATCTTTCATAATTTTGTCATCATCCAATTGTTCTCGAATTGGCTCCTTCAATACTTCGAGATATAATAATGCGACAAAAGAATCGGATCCCATGACTCCAATTAGGGATTTGTTGGGTCCTTTAGGTACTATTGTGCCTAAAATAGTAAAATTTTGTTCATCTTACTATTTAAGAACTTATAATCAAGTCTTTTTAAAGAAAGATTTTTTATTTGAAAATTTTCAACAGACTTTCCAAGTGCTTCAAGTACTTCCATTTCAATACTGTTTCCTAGATGAAAATAGTAGGATTTATAATCCCGATCCATGCAGTAACATCATTTGGAATTCATTCCATTCGAATTGGTGTTTTCTCCATCACGATTCTTGTGAAGAGGCATGGACAATAATTAGCCTTGGACAATTCCTTTGTGAAAATGTATGTCTATTGAAATACGGATCACGCATAAAAAAATCTGGTCAAATTTTCATTGTTCATGTTGACTCTTTAGTTATAAGATCAGCTAAGCCCTATTTGGTCACTCCAGGAGCAACTGTACATGGCCATTATGGGGAAACCTTTTCTGAAGGAAATACATTAATTACATTTATATATGAAAAATCGAGATCTGGTGACATAACGCAAGGTCTTCCAAAAGTGGAACAAATCTTAGAAGTTCGTTCGATTGATTCAATATCGATGAACCTCGAAAGAAGAGTTGAAGGTTGGGACGAACGTATCCGAAGGATTCTTGGGATCCCCTGGGGATTCTTGATTGGAGCTGAACTAACCATAGCCCAAAGTCGTATCTCTTTGGTTAATAAGATCCAAAAGGTTTATCGATCCCAGGGGGTACAGATCCATAATAGACATATAGAGATTATTGTACGTCAAGTAACATCAAGAGTTTTGGTTTCAGAAGATGGAATGTCTAATGTTTTTTTACCTGGGGAATTTATTGGATTGTTGCGAGCAGAGCGAGCAGGGCGCGTTTTGGACGAAGCGATCTTTTATCGGGCAATCTTATTGGGAATAACGAAGTCATCTCTGAATACTCAAAGTTTCATATCCGAAGCGAGTTTTCAAGAAACTGCTCGAGTTTTAGCAAAAGCTGCTCTACGAGGTCGTATTGATTGGTTGAAAGGCCTGAAAGAGAACGTTGTTTTGGGGGGGATTATACCAGTTGGTACCGGATTCAAAAAATTAGTACATCGTTCAAAGCAAGACAAAAACATTCATTTGAAAATGAAAAGGAAGAATCTATTCGAGTTGGAAATGAGAGATATTTTGTTACACCATAGAGAATTATTTTGTTCTTATTCCCCAAACACTTTCCATGAAACATCAGACCAATAAATTACGTAAGGTAATTTACTAATTCCTAACAAGAGGTTCATTCTTTTTACTTTAACTCTCTGGTCCAATTATGGATTTCGTAATCAATGAAATCAAAAAGAAAGAATGAAATTCATGGTTTGGGTCGTAGATCAAAGATCAATCCTAGTAGAAGGTTCCGTTGGAACAATTATTTATTTCACAAGGTAATGAATCTCTTTGAAAAAAAAAGAAAAAGAGAAAGTGTGGGAAAATGGGAAGACGATATTGGAACATCAATTTGGAAGAAATGATGGAAGCAGGAGTTCATTTTGGTCATGGTACTAATAAATGGAATCCTAGAATGGCTCCTTACATCTCTGCAAAGCGTAAAGGTATTCATATTACAAATCTTACTATAACTGCTCGTTTTTTATCAGAAGCCTGCGATTTAGTTTTTGATGCAGCAAGTAGGGGAAAAAAATTCTTAATCGTTGGCACCAAAAAGAAAGCAGCGGATTTAGTAGCATCAGCAGCAATAAGGGCTCGATGTCATTATGTTAATAAAAAATGGCTTGGTGGTATGTTAACGAATTGGTCTACTACAGAAACAAGACTTCAGAAATTCAGGGACTTAAGAGCAGAACAAAAGATGGGGAAATTCAATCGTCTTCCCAAAGGAGATGCAGCAATGTTGAAGAGAAAGTTATCTACCTTGCAAACATATCTGGGTGGGATCAAATATATGACGGGATTGCCCGATATTGTAATTATCGTTGATCAGCAAGAAGAATATACGGTTCTTCGAGAATGTGTTATTTTGGGTATTCCGACGATTTGTTTAATCGATACAAATTGTGACCCAGATCTTGCAGATATTTCTATTCCGTCCAACGATGATGCTATAGCTTCGATTCGATTGATTCTTACCAAATTAGTATCTGCAATTTGTGAGGGCCGTTCTAGTTATATAAAAAACAGTTGAATATCTTATCATTACTCTTATCATTAAGAAGAAGAAAGAAGAAGATTAGTTTGTTTTTGGCGAACTCTCTTTGATTGTTACTATTTTGGTTTGCATCTTTTGGAGTTTGAACTATGTTTTGAATATTGAAGAATATTTAAAAGATAAAATGATTGGTATTTTTTTTATGTGATTTCTCGGTATCCGAAATATATGATTCATAACTTAAATTCATGAATGAACATAGATGAATTGAGAAAGAGATGGTTGAATCAAAATAATTACTTTTTTGAAGTTCGATTTCTGTTAGAGGACAATATGAATTTTATACCATGTTCCATTAAAACACTCAAAGGATTATACGATATATCAGGTGTAGAAGTAGGCCAACATTTATATTGGCAAATAGGAGGTTTACAAATTCATGCCCAAGTACTTATCACTTCTTGGGTTGTAATTGCTATCTTATTAGGTTCAGTCATCATAGCTGTTCGAAATCCACAAACCATTCCGACCGACGGTCAGAATTTCTTCGAATATGTCCTTGAATTTATTCAAGACTTGAGCAAAACTCAGATTGGAGAGGAGTATGGTCCTTGGGTTCCTTTTATAGGAACGATGTTCCTATTTATTTTTGTTTCTAACTGGTCAGGTGCTCTTTTACCTTGGAAAATCATAAAGTTACCTCATGGAGAGTTAGCTGCGCCCACGAATGATATAAATACTACTGTTGCTTTAGCTTTACCCACGTCAGTGGCATATTTCTATGCGGGTCTTAGCAAAAAAGGATTGGGATATTTTGGGAAATACATTCAACCAACTCCAATACTTTTACCAATTAATATTCTAGAAGATTTCACAAAACCTTTATCTCTTAGTTTTCGACTTTTCGGAAATATATTGGCTGATGAATTAGTGGTTGTTGTTCTTGTTTCTTTAGTGCCTTCAGTAGTTCCTATACCTGTCATGTTTCTTGGATTATTTACAAGCGGTATTCAAGCTCTTATTTTTGCAACTTTGGCTGCGGCTTATATAGGTGAATCCATGGAGGGTCATCATTAACTAACTTTCGAAATAGTCTTTTTTGAAGCTTATCCCAATTCAAGGGGGGTTCAATATAATCCACTAGGTTGGAGAAGAAAATGCAAATAGCTATATGTATGTATATATGAAGAAAGATAGGAAAAGAAAGAAGGGTTGGGGCTCCTACTACATATATGTATATGTAATGCCTATGAGTAAAAATCCTTGTGTATGTTTCGAAGAATGGTTCCAGAATACTATTTAATAGAATAAAAAGTGCAGGTGATTTACGTTATTTATGGAAGAATAAAAGTATATGTTATTTACTAGTTAGATAGTAATTACCCCTATCTCTTTTTTTTCTAGTCCACTGCATTTATATGAATTTCCATATCAGTCCTTTTTCTATTTTGTCTGTGATTGTGAATTGAATGAAAAATGAAAGAGAAAGAATAGAATAGTTTCTAAACAAGGAAACGCAATGACTAAAACCGTATACATATCTATTTACATAAGGTAGAAAGGAAAAACGGTATATCGAAGTAGTTCTGACAATTCAGTAATATTCTGAATTCCATTTGGAGCTTTTAGCTACTTCGACCCGATAGATTTTGGTGATAAAGATCAAAAAATAAAAAATAAGTGTAGTAAATAGTAAAAGTAGAAGTAGAAAAATAAGTAGATTAAGTACTAATTCATTGGTTGGTTGTATCATTAACCATTTCTTTTTTTGGTGCGAGGAACTTACCATGAATCCACTTATTTCTGCTGCTTCCGTTATTGCTGCTGGATTGGCTGTAGGGCTTGCTTCTATCGGACCTGGGGTCGGTCAAGGTACTGCTGCGGGCCAAGCCGTAGAAGGTATTGCGAGACAACCAGAAGCAGAGGGTAAAATACGAGGTACTCTATTGCTTAGTCTGGCTTTTATGGAAGCTTTAACAATTTATGGACTGGTCGTGGCATTAGCTCTTTTATTTGCAAATCCTTTTGTTTAATGTTTAATTTTATCGTAGAATAAAAATGTAAAAAAAAATAATAAAAACATAACCATAACTAATAAATTTGAGAATTCTCAAATTCCATTAAGAATAATAAGCGGAGTGATACAAAAAGAACTCTGTTCTTTGTTAGTCCTATCTATAAGGGGAGAGCTTATGAAAAATAGAATCGATTCTTTTGTTTCCGTGGAGCACTGGCCATCCGCTGGGAGTTTCGAATTTAATACCGATATTTTAGCAACAAATCCAATAAATCTAAGCGTAGTGCTGGGTGTATTGATTTTTTTTGGAAAGGGAGTGTGTGCGAGTTGTGTATTTCAAGAATAGGTTGGATTTCACCGGCTGCACTTTCTTTATATTTATGTATTCTTTTTTATAGCAGAAATAGGAACAAAGGGTGCACAATCTCGACGAATTACTTCGGAATTGGATTTCATTTAGAGATCATATGTAAGAACCATAGCATTTCGTGACTAATTGATAAATGAACTTTGATTATCTTCTCTATCAACCAATAATGTTGAGGTCTTTTACATGGTTAAAGATAAATTGTTTGAAGTCCAGGCACAGCATAGTATGGTACTCTTTCTACCGCTACGTTAGTAACAAAAAGGTTTAAAGATGATAAAAAAGGAATAATTGGGAATTTATCCGATGTAGAACACTCATATGGATAAAATTATTTGAACCATTAACTGGAAAGATGGGTATCTCCCCCCCTTTTTTTATCCACTGCCGAATTGACGACCTATGTATTCTATTTGTATAAAAAAGAGAATTTTTTGGATAAAAAAATCGAAATATCATTCTAATAATAATGATAATGAAGTAATGAAGTTCAAAATTCTATTCAATTATATATTATCTATTAGAATTTTGATCTAATTTATCATAGCATATAAAGAAGAAAGAATAGAATTCTTTTTTCTTTAAAATCTTTTTTTTTTCTTTTTGGAAATAAGTTGTAAATAAAGAACAAATAAAGAAACAACTTTGCTGACAATTTTTTCTTTTTTGTATGGTCTGAAGAGTCCTCCTAAGATTCTGATGTTAGATCAGTTTCGATATACCAACAGAAAAGAGAGGATAGGCTCATTCCGTTCAAAGATATGGGAATGCCCATCAATCAAAGAAAAGATAAAAGAAACAATTGAGCGTGAGAGCCAAATGAATCGAAAGATTCATGTTTGGTTCGGGAAGAGATATTATAGTTGTGAAATGAATGGAAAGATAATCTACTTTCATTAAATGATTTATTAGATAAGCGAAAACAGAGGATCTTGAGTACTATTCGAAATTCAGAAGAATTACGTAAAAGAGCCATTGAACAGCTCGAAAGAGCTCGGGTTAGATTACGGAAAGTGGAAATCGAAGCAGATGAGTATCGAACGAATGGATACTCCGATATAGAACGAGAAAAAGTAAATTTGATTAATGCTACTTGCAATAGTTTGGAACGATTAGAAAATTACAAAAATGAAAC